ACGATAATAACTATAAGTATACGAAAGAACCTTTTTTTTGTAATTCCTATGATGCAATTGGAGCTTATCGGCAGAAAAGAATTCATTTAGATAGTCCTTTGTGGCTTCGGTGGCGACTAGATCAACGCGTTATTACTTCAAGAGAAGCCCCCATCGAAGTTCACTATGAATCTTTGGGTACCTATCATGAGATTTATGGACACTATCTAATAGTACGAAGTATAAAAAAAAAAATTCTTTGTATATACGTTCGAACCACTGTTGGTCATATTTCGCTTTATCGGGAAATCGAAGAAGCTATACAAGGTTTTTGCCAGGCCTGTTCGTAGATACCTAATCCCTAATCATATGGTATCCAAGCTAAGTAATTCTATGACACCAGTGTGAATTTAGGACTCTTCAGTTCAACTGGGACCTTGGCTCCTGAATTTCTACGCGAATCAAGATCGAGAAAAGGAAGTTTTCCAATCATTAACTCAACCCCACTGTTGAACCTCACTCAGCGCAATATGGAGGTACTTATGGCAGAACGGGCCAATCTGGCCTTTCATAATAAAGTGATAGATGGAACGGCTATTAAACGACTAATTAGTAGATTAGTAGATCACTTCGGAATGGCATATACATCACACATCCTAGATCAAGTAAAGACTCTGGGGTTCCGGCAAGCCACTGTTACATCCATTTCATTAGGAATTGATGATCTTTTAACAATACCTTCTAAGAGATGGCTAGTCCAAGATGCTGAACAACAAAGTTTGATTTTTGAAAAACACCACCATTATGGGAATGTACACGCCGTAGAAAAATTACGACAATCTATTGAGATATGGTATGCTACAAGTGAATATTTGCGACAAGAAATGAATCCTAATTTTAGGATGACCGATCCTTTAAATCCAGTCTATATGATGTCCTTTTCGGGAGCTAGAGGAAATGCATCTCAAGTACACCAATTAGTAGGTATGAGAGGATTAATGTCGGATCCACAAGGACAAATGATTGATTTACCTATTCAAAGCAATTTACGTGAAGGATTGTCTTTAACAGAATATATCATTTCTTGTTACGGGGCCCGCAAAGGTGTTGTGGATACTGCTGTACGAACATCGGATGCTGGATATCTTACACGCAGACTTGTTGAAGTAGTTCAACACATTGTTGTACGTAGAACAGATTGTGGCACCACCGAAGGGATTTCTGTGAGTCATCGAAATGGGATGATGCCAGAAAGAATTTTTATCCAAACATTGATTGGCCGTGTATTAGCAGACAATATATATATAGGCCCGCGATGTATTGCCATTCGAAATCAAGATATTGGGATTGGACTTGTCAATCGATTCATAACCTTTCAAACGCAACCAATATCTATCCGAACCCCCTTGACTTGTAAGAGTGCGTCTTGGATCTGCCGATTATGTTATGGCCGGAGCCCTACTCATGGCGACTTGGTCGAATTGGGAGAAGCTGTAGGTATTATTGCGGGTCAATCTATTGGGGAGCCTGGTACTCAACTAACATTAAGAACTTTTCATACCGGTGGAGTATTCACAGGGGGTACTGCAGAACATGTACGAGCCCCTTCTAATGGAAAAATAAAATTCAATGAGGTTTTGGTTCATCCTACACGTACACGCCATGGACATCCCGCCTTTCTATGTTATATAGACTTATATGTAACTATTGAGAGTGAAGATATTATACATAACGTAACTATTCCACCCCAAAGTTTTATTTTAGTTCAAAATGATCAATATGTAGAATCAGAGCAAGTAATTGCTGAGATTCGCGCGGGAACATCTGCTTTTAGTTTTAAAGAAAAAGTGCGAAAACATATTTATTCTGACGCTGAGGGAGAAATGCACTGGAGTGCCGATGTATACCATGCAGCCGAATTTACATATAGTAACGTACATCTCTTACTAAAAACAAGTCATTTATGGATATTATCAGGAGGTTTGTGCAGATCCAGTGTAGTCCCTTTTTCACTCCACAAAGATCAAGACCAAACGAACGTTTATTTTTTTTCTGCGGAAGGAAAAAGTATTTCTATCCTTAATACAGTCAATAATACTCAAGGAAAAGACAAATTCTTTCGTTTGGGTCTTTCTGATAAAAAAGAAAGCAGTAGTCCCAATTATTCAGAATTTAATCGAATCGTATATACAGGTCATTCGAATCTCCTATTTCCTTCTATTCTGCACAAGAATTCTGATTTATTGGCAAAGAGGCGAAGAAATAGATTCATCATTCCATTCCAATGGATTCAAGAACGAGGGACGGAAATGGAAATAATGCCTTGTTCCAATATTTCTATTGAAATACCGATAAATGGTATTTTTCGTAGAAATAGTATTCTTGCTTATTTTGATGATCCTCAATACAGAAGAGAGAGTTCGGGAATTGCTAAATATGGGACTATAGGATTGCATTCAATCCTCAAAAAAGTGGATTTGATTGAGTATCGAGGGGTTAAAGAATTTACGCCAAAACATCA